TAGAAACAATGACAGGGGTAACCCGTTCCCTACTCTTACTTAACAAGCGAACGCTTTGCTTTTCCTTCCTAATTATGTAATCCGGAAGGAAAAAAATCTCCCCAAATAGGATTTGAACCTACGACCAATCGGTTAACAGCCGACCGCTCTACCACTGAGCTACTGAGGAACAACGTTAAATTCTATCTCATAGAGTTCCATCCCTTTTCTCAACCCATTACCAATATCAGACCGAAGTTTCCTTTATAACTCGTGGAACTTCTTCATAATGGCTACGTTCCATGCCTCATTTCATAGGTAAATTCAAAGTGGCTCTATTTCATTATCTTCCATCCATATTATCCTATAATAAGATATTTAATCTAATAATATCTAATATAAATAATATATAAATAATAAAAGAATATCACTAACTATAACTATTTAGTTTACTATATACTAATATATTATTATAATTATAATATATGAAATAAAAAATACTCATATATTAATATCATATATTAATATCATATATTAATATCATATTACTAACTATTTACTTTACTATCTACTAATATATTATTATAATTATAATATATGAAATAAAAAATACTCATATATTAATATCATATATTAATATCATATTACTAACTATTTACTTTACTATCTACTAATATATTATTATTATATATTATTATTATTATTATTATTGAAATAAAAAAATAAAAAATACGAACATGTATAATTCCTATCTTCATATCATATACTAATAGCATATGATAATTACTACTATTATATACGATATAGTTCTTCATATCATATACTAATAGCATATGATAATTACTACTATTATATACGATATAGTTCTTCATATCATATACTAATAGCATATGATAATTACTACTATTATATACGATATAGTTCTTCATATCATATACTAATAGCATATGATAATTACTACTATTATATACGATATAGTTCTTCATATCATATACTAATAGCATATGATAATTACTACTATTATATACGATATAGTAATGAAATTGCAAGAATAAAAATTGCAATAAATATCAAAATACTAAAAGAGGTTTTTCATGATTTATCAATTGTTTATACGAGATCGTTTAGTAGCTTTATGGCTGAAACTACTAAATTCAGCCATTGTAACGGGACTCTTTTATGGATTTCTGACCACATTCTCCATAGGGCCATCTTATCTCTTCCTTATTCGAGCCCGGGTTATGGACGAAGGGACCGAGACGGAAATAGCAGCAACAACTGGGTTTATTACGGGACAGCTTATGATGTTCATATCGATCTATTATGCGCCTTTGCATTTGGCTTTGATTAGACCTCATACAATAACTGCCCTAACTCTACCGTATCTTTTCTTTAATTTCGTATACCAAAACAATAAACACTATTATGCGGATTCTCGCTATTATTTGGATTCTGGATATAAGAATCCAAATTCAATACGTAAATTTCGTATTTACAAAGTATTCGTTAACAATCTTTTTTTTCAGTTATCAAACCCCATTCTTTTGCCAAGTTCAATCTTACTAAGATTAATGAACATTTATCTCTTTCGATCCAACAATAAATTGTTATTCTTAACAAGTAGTTTTCTTGGTTGGTTAATTGGTCATATCTTTTTGATGAGATGTATTGGATTGATATTATTAGTGTGGTCAAAGCAAAAAAATTCGATCAAATCTAAGTTAACTATGCGATTTTCTAAGTACATTCTATTAGAATTGCGAAATTATGTGGGTCAAATATTTGTTGTTTTTTCATTTGTTATCGTTGTCCACTATTTAGGCAGAGCACCGCTTCCATATTTATTTAGTGATGAAATATTAGAATTAGAAGAGGAAGAGAAGGGAAAGGATGAAATCAATGTTGAAATAGATTCGGAAACGGAAGAAACTAAACAAGAACAAAACGGCTCCATCGAAGACGAAGAAGATCTTATTTCTTATCTTTTTCCGAAAAAAGATAAGACTTTGGACAACATTGAGCAAGATTATAATATCTTCGCATTGGAAAAACCTCTTGTTGTAACTACCCTTTTCGATTATCGAAAATGGAATAGGCCATTGCGATATATAAAAAACGATCACTTTGAAAGAGCCGTACGAGATGAAAATTCACAGTTTTTTTTTAATATATGTCAAAGTGATGGAAAAGAACGAATATCTTTCACGTATCCACCTGATTTATCTAGTTTTCTGAAAATCATGGAAAATAAAATGGATCTCTTCACAAGAGATAAAATCTCCTATAATGATAATGATAATGAATTGTCTAATTATTGGAGCTCCACTAATAACGAAAAAAGAAAGAAACTAACCAATGAATTTTTGAAAAGGGCAAAAGTTCTAGATAAGAAATATAAGAAAAATAAGAAATGTATTCCTGTGGATGTATTTGAAAACCGAATTAGATTGTCTAATGATAAGAGGAAAAGAAAATATTTAACTAAAATATATGATCCTTTCTTGAATGGACCTTTTCGTGGACAAAGCTTTTCACCATCAATTCAAAATGAAACTTACACAACAAATTCCATTTTGATAAATAAGATTCATGGTCTCCTTCTTTCTATTCATAGTAATTATCCAGATCCAGAATTTGAACAGAAAATAGATCAATTTGATAGCAAATTTTTATTAACTGAAATTGGTTTTTTTTTTAACTTAATGAGTAAATTTTCGGAAAAATCCGTATCAAGTTTTAATTTTGACGGACTTTATTTATTTCCAGAACATCAACAAGTAAATTCCGAAGAAAAAAAAAGAAAAAAAAAATTCTTATTTGAGGCAATTAGAACTGATCGGAACAACCAAACCATTTTTAATAGAAAGAAATGTAGTGGAATAAACGAAATCAGTAAACAAGTTCCTCGATGGTCATACAAGTTAATCGACGAAGTGGAGCAAGTGACGGAAAGACTAACAAAAGAGTATCAGATTCGTTCCCCAATAGTCGAACGTATAGTCATTTTTGATGGGAATACAGATTCACTTCTTGGTGCTAAAAAGGACAAGGAGGACGAGGATATTCTTAAACAGGACCTAAATCACGAATTTTTTCTAATAAATGTTTCACGCGAACCGGATTATGACCGAGAAATAATTAAGGGATCTATGCGCCCTCTAAGGCGTAAAACATCGATTACGAAACTTGGTCAAGGTCTCCATTCTCCCCTTTTTGTGGAGATGCTAAACCCATTATTTTTTATTTTTGGTGATCTTGATATTTTTGAGATTCTATCCCAATATTGGAAACAAAAGTTCAGGAAACCTGGTACTGACAATTCAGAATTTGAGGAGTTTGAGAAAAAGCTCGAAGAAAAATACGAAGAGGAAGAGAAAGACGAGCGGGAAAGAAGACTTCGAAAAATAGAAGAAGACTGGGAAAGTATTCTATATGGTCTAATAATTAGAAGTTTTGTATTACTAATCCAATCTTTTATTAGAAAATATATTATAATACCTTCATTGATAATAACTAAAAATATCATTCGTATCCTATTATTTCAAAATCCCGAATGGTCAGAAGATTTTAGGGATTGGAGCAGGGAAGTTCATATTAACTGCACCTATCAGGGCATTCCAGTATCCCACAAAGAATTGCCAAAAAACTGGTTCAACGAGGGTATTCAGATAAGGATCTTATACCCTTTTGTTCTGAAACCTTGGCACAATTCTAAGGTACAATCTACTGAAAAAAAAAAAAAAAAAGATCCACAGAAAAAAAAATATACTGAAAAGAAAAAAAAATATACTGAAAACAAAAACTTCTGGTTTTTAACAGGTTATGGAACACTAGTAGAATCGTACCTTGATGAGGGTTACCCAAGCGCCCCACTTTCATTTTTGGCTCCCATTTTAAAAAAAATAAGCAAACAATTGAAAAAAGATTTGAAAAAGCGTTTTTTTCGAGTTCTAAAATTTTTAAATGAAAGAAAAAAATGGTTTCGAACTATGTTAAAAAAAATAGAAAACTGGGACATCAACATCAAAATCAAAAGGATTCTAGTTAGGTTCAAAACAGTAGATGAAACAATAGATGAAACAATAGAGGAAACAATAGATGAAATAATAGATGAACTGAGTGAAAGCAAAAAAACTTCAACAAATAATTCAAAGATTGAGGTGATTGAGGAATCACCCGTTCAAATGGAATCTATTAATTGGACTTCATTCACAGAAAAAAGGATAAAAGATCTTAATGTTAAAACAAAGACAATCATAAAAGAAATAGAAACAATGATAGAAGAAAACAAAGAGGGGATTCTAACTTCAGAGATCAATTTGAATTCGAACAAAACTACTTATGATGCTAAAAGATTAGAATTACAAAAAAATATTTTGCAAATCTTACAAAGAAGATTTGTTCGATTAATACGTAAATCCGATTCTTTTTTCAAAATTTTCATAGGAGGGGTATACATAGATATCCTTGATATCCTTTTATGTATCAGTAGTCTTGCTAGGATCCATCGACAACGTTTTCTTGAATCAATAGACAAAATAGTAAATGTAAAAAAATCCATTTACTACAAAAAAAAAATGGAAGAAAGAGAAAGAATTAAAAAAAAAATGGAAGAAAGAATTGAAAATCAAAGTCTTCCTCGAGTTATGCCGATGCCGTTTATAGACAAATCTGGGAATATTGTGAATATGAATTCAGAGAATTCTTTGGATCTATCTTTTTTGACACAAGGATATGTATGTTATAAATTAACAGAAATCCCTTTTAATAATGAAATAAAGGATTCTTTTTTTGGAATACAAGAAACATCTAATTCCAAATTAAAACATAAGAAACGTCCCGATTCGTTCATGAATAACTGGACAAATTGGTTAAAGCTTCATTATCAATATGATTTACCTGAGAACAGATGGTCGAAATTAGTATCAGAAAACTGGAGGAATAGAATCAATAAACATCGTGTGGCTCAAAATAAAGATTTAGTTTCATATGATTCATATGAAAAAAATCCATTAATTCTTTTCAAAAAACAAGAACAAGAAGAAGAAGGAGACATATTCGAAATCCAATTTGTTCGTAAAATTAAAAGTAAAATGAAAAAACAACGTAAAATTAAAAAAGAACAAGCAGAAACTAAAAGAAAAATTAACAAACAATATAGATATGATCTTTTCTGCTATCAATATCTTCATTTTGCGGATAATAAAAAATCATTTATTTCTGGATATAGATCAGAAAAAGAAAAGAAAAACCAAGCGATTTCTTATAATTACTACCCATGTAGAAAAGAATTTATGGATTGTATAGGCGATATCTCTATCCAAAATTATCTAGAAGAATATGATATTCTAGATATGAAAAAAAATCTGGATAGAAAGTATTTCAATTGGGTGGGAATGAATGGAAAAAGGAAAAAGACTTCTCTACCGATTTCCAGATTTTGGTTCTTTTCAAAATTAAACATCTTTTATTCTGCATATAAGATGAATCCTTGGATCTTACCAATAAAATTCTTTCTTTTGTCGCTTTCTCGACAAGATGAATTAGTGTTAGAAACGAAAAAATACGTGAGTTCAGTGAGTTCAGTAGATGTAGATCTTAAACCTCGCTCATACTATGAGAAGTACTATTTTAAGAGATCAAATTGTAAATACAGGATCGATCTAAGGGGAGAACGGGATTTCTTAATATCAAAATATTTGGGTTTTTATTTGCACTGTGATAGTTCCGACGAAGAAATAGGAATGGATAATATCAACCTCTTCATTCTCCTGCTTAGAATGAAAAATTTTAAAAAAATTGTAATAAGGTCGATTCAAAAGCTAGAGCTAGATATAGAAATGCTGGTTGATTCAATTACGAAGGATTCTATTTATACAGAATGTAGGGACACTGAGGACTTGAAGAATAGTCTAATTTTTTTTATTGAACCTATTCGCCTGTCTAGAAGAAACCATGAACAATCTCTTCTATATCAAACCCTAACACTACCGTTGATTCATAAGAGTAAGAGGCGAAAAAGTTGGAGTTGGAAAAGGAAAAAAAGTCGTGTTGAGCAAAAGATAAGAGAAAATAAAGATAAAAATCTTTATGATTTGTTTATTCCTGAAAATCTTTTGTCCACTAGACGCCGTAGAGAATTGAGAATTCTAACTTGTTTCAATCCTAGGGATAGAAAGACTGTGCATAGAAAAACAATAAAAGACAATGAGAATAAAATAAAAAATGTTTCTCAAGTTTTGGCTAACAATAAAGATCTTGATAGCGAAATAAAAAAACTAATGAATTTTAAATTATTTCTTTGGCCAAATTATCGATTAGAAGATTTAGCTTGTATAAACCGCTATTGGTTTAATACCCATAATGGAAGCCATTTCAGTATATTAAGGATACTTATGTATCCTCGATTGAAAGATTAATGTAGAATCTACATTTATCTTCTATATTATCATAATATTTTTTGTAACATATCTGATATATGAATATATATATATAAATAAATATTTTTATTTATTTATATATATATATTTAAATAAATTGTGGGATTGATACGAATTCAATGATGTATCCATTAGATAGAAATAAATAGAAATAATGAATCAAAAAAAGGGTCTTCTTTTTATTTGAATATTTGAAATAGACAAGACAATATAATTTTTTATTTATTCAATTAATAAATATAGTATTTATTTTTATATCTATTTGAATTCCATTCCTTAATAATATAATTGATTTGAAAAAAAAAAAAATTAAGAATTGTTCAGTAAATTAAGATAATTTTATATACAAAATTAAAAATTAGTGTCATTACTATTACTGATCAATAAAAATATCTACCAAAAACGAGGGGGAGAGAAAAGCTTTCATTTTATGATAAAAAATTCATTTATACCTGTTATTTCACAAAAAAAAAAAGAAGAAGAAAACCCAGGATCAGTTGAATTTCAAGTATTGAATTTCCATAATAAGATATTAAGACTTACTTCACATTTGGAATTACACCCAAAAGACTATTTATCTCAAAGGGGTTTACATATAATTCTAGGAAAACGGCAACGACTACTATCTTATTTGTCAAAGAAAAATAAAATACGTTATAAAAAATTAATAAATCAGTTGGGTATTCGGGATTCACAAATTCGTTAATTTCAAAAATCATTTTCAATTATTCGATTTATTAGATCCTGAATTTTGATGAACTTTTTTTTTTAACGATTCATGGAAGAATGAATCGAGGAAAAACCTATGAATGTGCCAGCTACAAGAAAAGACCTCATGATCGTCAATATGGGGCCTCAACACCCATCAATGCATGGTGTTCTTCGACTTATTGTTACTCTGGATGGTGAAGATGTTATTGATTGTGAACCAATATTGGGTTATTTACACAGAGGTATGGAAAAAATTGCGGAAAATCGAACAATTATACAATATCTGCCTTATGTAACACGTTGGGATTATTTAGCTACTATGTTCACAGAAGCAATAACCGTAAATGGACCGGAACAATTGGGAAATATTCAAGTACCTAAAAGAGCCAGCTATATACGAGTAATTATGTTGGAATTAAGTCGTATAGCTTCTCATCTACTATGGCTGGGACCTTTTATGGCAGATATTGGTGCACAAACCCCCTTTTTCTATATTTTTAGAGAAAGAGAATTAATATATGATCTATTTGAAGCTGCGACAGGTATGAGAATGATGCATAATTATTTTCGTATTGGAGGAGTAGCGGCTGATCTACCCTATGGTTGGATAGATAAATGTTTTGATTTCTGCAATTATTTTTTAACAAGGGTTATTGAATATCAAAAACTTATTACGCGAAATCCAATTTTTTTAGAACGAGTTGAAGGCATAGGTGTTGTTGGTAGAGAAGAAGTTCTAAATTGGGGGTTATCAGGACCAATGCTTCGGGCTTCCGGAATACAATGGGATCTACGTAAAGTCGATAATTATGAGTGTTACGAGGAATTGGATTGGGAAGTTCAATGGCAAAAAGAAGGAGATTCATTAGCTCGTTATTTAGTTCGAATTGGTGAAATGATGGAATCCATTAAAATTATTCAACAGGCTTTGGAAGGAATTCCAGGTGGGCCCTATGAAAATTTAGAAATTCGCTCCTTTGATAGAGAAAAGGAGGCAGAATGGAATGATTTTGAATATCGATTCATTGGTAAAAAATCGTCTCCGACTTTTGAATTGCCGAAACAAGAACTTTATGTGAGAGTTGAGGCCCCCAAGGGGGAATTAGGAATTTTTCTAATAGGAGATCAGAATGGTTTTCCTTGGAGATGGAAAATTCGTCCACCTGGTTTTATCAATTTGCAAATTCTTCCTCAATTAGTTAAAAGAATGAAATTGGCTGATATTATGACAATACTAGGTAGCATAGATATCATTATGGGAGAAGTTGATCGTTGAAATGATAATTGATACAACGGAAGTCCAAGATATAAATTCTTTTTCCGGATTGGAATCTTTCAAAGAGGTCTATGGAATTCTATGGATACTTGTACCTATTTTGATTCTTGTATTGGGAATCACAATAAGTGTACTAGCAATTGTATGGTTAGAAAGAGAAATATCTGCAGGGATACAACAGCGTATTGGACCCGAATACGCCGGTCCTTTTGGAATTCTTCAAGCTCTAGCAGACGGAACAAAACTACTATTCAAAGAGAATCTTATTCCATCTAGGGGAGATATTCGTTTATTCAGTATCGGACCCTCCATATCAGTGATATCAATTCTAATAAGTTATTCAGTAATTCCCTTTGGCTATAACTTTGTTTTATCTGATTTCAATATCGGTGTTTTTTTATGGATTGCTATTTCGAGTATTGCTCCCATTGGACTTCTTATGTCAGGATATGGGTCAAATAATAAATATTCCTTTTTGGGTGGTCTACGAGCTGCTGCTCAATCGATTAGTTATGAAATACCATTAACTCTATGTGTCTTATCAATATCTCTACGTGCGATTCGTTGAAACCCAAAAAGCTATTCGATGCTATTGCTATGCTCCTCTCTTTATAGTACTATAGAGGAAAGGAGTCGAATAAATTAAATAGAAACCTTCATTATCTTAATTTGATTTTTCACAATTCGGATTGAAGAACTAAATTAGATAGTTATATGAGTGAAATAAAACAGCTTATATTGAATAAAATTTCAGAATACTCTATTACTTATAGTTAACAGATAGTATGATGATGTGAAATGGCAGTAAAAATATTGAGTCTCATTTTCTATGTATAAGAATGAAGTCAAATAAAATAAATTATAAAGAGAAGAGGACATTTAACCCAAGATTGGATAATCTTTTTCATCCTGTTTTGAAGCGGGCTCAAAAGACCAACCTTATTGAGTTTTAGTTATCATTTGTATGATCATAGATGTATTAAATTAAAATGAATAAGGGGTTAATAAAAAAAGGAGTGGATGGTTAGAAACACCAAGATACACAAAGGATTAGTAACACAGATTTTGTAAATGATCCAAAAGACAATTTACGCATAATAGAAAAAGAATACTAATTGGGGCTTTAAGTTGGTAGAAAAAATCAAGCAGTACTCCCCATAACTCCGATCCAGAGTATGCTTCCATCCACTGATTAAATACATTACTATCAGGAACGAAAAAATCCTTTAAAAATTTTTAAGTCCCTTTTTCATAGCACAAAAAAGAAGAATAGGAACGAAAAAAGAAGAAGAAATCATAAACGAAAAGCAGATCTCTTTTTTGTTTATGATTTCTTATATCCATATTCATGGAGATCAAATTCACATGATACTTAAGAAACGAATGTGTAATTCTTTTTCGTAATTCAAAATGCGGAGGATTATGGAGAATTCTAAAAGAGTATTTTATTGAAGAATTCAGTTATTACTCAACAAATTCAAATTTCGATTTTTAAGGGATGAGATCAATTCAGAAGTGCCTTATTGTATCTTTTATTAAAATGGATTTATCTTTCTTATTTAGTTCTAGAACAGACAGAATTGAATGGGTCTAATTCAGAACCGTTTGATAAATTTAAATCTTCTATATCTTATGGATATATCACGAGATAAATAATCGTCTCGGTCCTTAGATTTACTTAAGGCTTTCCAGGAGCCGTATGAGGTGAAAATCTCATGTACGGTTCTGTAATAGAGATGGGAACAGTAATGTTATCACCGACTAGGATTATCTAACAGTTTAAGTACAGTTGATATAGTTGATGCACAATCAAAATATGGTTTTTGGGGATGGAATTTGTGGCGTCAACCTATCGGTTTCATTGTTTTTCTAATTTCTTCACTAGCAGAATGTGAAAGATTACCTTTTGATTTACCAGAAGCAGAAGAAGAATTAGTAGCGGGTTATCAAACAGAATATTCGGGTATTCGATTTGGTTTATTTTACGTTGCTTCCTATTTAAACCTTTTAATTTCTTCATTATTTGTAACAGTTCTTTACTTGGGCGGTTCAAATATCTCTATTCCGTACATATTCGTTTCTGAGTTTTTTGAAATCAATAAAACATATGGAGTTTTTGGAACTACAATTGATCTCTTTATTACATTAGCTAAAACTTATTTTTTCTTATTCGTTTCTATCATAACAAGATGGTCTTTGCCTAGGCTAAGAATGGATCAATTATTAAATCTTGGATGGAAATTTCTTTTACCTATTTCTCTCGGTAATCTATTATTAACAACTTCGTCTCAATTGTTTTCACTGTAAAAGATTTATTTTCTATATTCATAACTTGTCTCAAATAAGAGAAAGAAATAAAACAAAAATATTCATAGATATTTACGATATGTTCCTTATGGTAACTGGGTTCATGAATTATGGTCAACAAACAGTCCGAGCTGCAAGGTACATTGGTCAAAGTTTCATGATTATCTTATCTCACGCAAATCGTTTACCTGTAACTATTCAATATCCTTATGAAAAATTAATCACATCGGAACGTTTCCGGGGTCGAATCCATTTTGAATTTGATAAATGCATTGCTTGTGAAGTATGTGTTCGTGTATGTCCTATAGATTTACCCGTTGTTGATTGGAAACTGGAAACTGATATTCGAAAGAAACGATTGCTAAATTACAGTATTGATTTCGGAATCTGTATTTTTTGTGGTAACTGTATTGAGTATTGCCCAACAAATTGTTTATCAATGACTGAAGAATATGAACTTTCAACTTATGATCGTCACGAATTGAACTATAATCAAATTGCTTTGGGCCGTTTACCAATGTCAGTAATTGATGATTATACAATTCGAACAATTCAAATAAAAAAATAAAAAAAGATAATTTTTTATAATTAAAAATTATTTTTATTCTTATAATATTCTTATAAAATAAAATTATAAAATAAAAAAGAAAATCAGAATAGTATAGAATAGAATATATATATATATAACTCTATAAATAATGATAATCTATATATATATATTCTATAGAATATAAGAATATATAAGAGAATAATCAAAATATAATAAAAAAAAAATTTATATACTTAATTTTTTTTTTTCCTGGTCATATCAATACGGTCATGAAATTTCGATTTCTTTGTCTTTTTTTTTTTACATATAATGGATTTGCCTGAAACGCTACACGATTTTCTTTTAGTCTTTCTGGGATCGGGTATTATATTAGGAAGTCTAGGAGTAGTCTTACTTACCAACCCTATTTTTTCTGCTTTTTCGTTAGGACTGGTTCTTGTTTGTATATCCTTATTATATATTTTATCAAACTCCCATTTTGTAGCTGCATCACAGCTACTTATTTACGTGGGAGCTATTAACATTTTAATCCTATTTGCTGTGATGTTCATGAATAGTTCCGAATATTACCAAGATTTTAATCTTTGGACTGTTGGGGATGGAATTACTTTGATAGTTTGTACAAGTATTTTTGTTTCACTAATAACTATTATTCCAGATACTTCATGGTACGGAATTATTTGGACTACAAGACCAAATCAGATTATTGAGCAAGATTTGATAAGTACTAGTCAACAAATTGGAATTCATTTATCAACCGATTTTTTTCTTCCATTTGAACTAATTTCAATAATTCTTTTAGTTGCTTTGATAGGTGCAATTGTCGTAGCTCGCCAGTAAGAAATCTTTATAGAATTAGTAATATAAATCAAGATTTTATTTTTTTTTTTTCAATTCTATGTTATGTATAAACTCTTTTTTTTTATTGCCGATATATTCTTTTGTTCCAGACTTGGTATATTTTTTAGTCAATTGAATCTGTTGAATTGTTGTTCATATTGAAATGAATCAAAATTAATAAGGAGTTGGTCCATGATGCTCGAACATGTACTTGTTTTGAGTGCCTATTTATTTTCTATTGGTATCTATGGATTGATCACGAGCCGAAATATGGTTAGAGCCCTTATGTGTCTTGAACTTATACTGAATGCAGTTAATATAAATCTCGTAACTTTTTCTGATTTTTTTGATAATCGCCAATTAAAAGGAAATATTTTTTCAATTTTTGTTATCGCTATTGCAGCCGCTGAAGCAGCTATCGGACTGGCTATTGTTTCCGCAATTGCTCGTAACAGAAAATCAACCCGTATCAATCAATCGAATTTGTTGAATAAATAGCATTAATTAATCATAATTAATTAAAAAAAATTCAATTCAAATAGTGAGTGTAATATTTATCAATTCAAATTAATATGTATTCTACACAACTTATGATCATGTTTGCATTGCCTAAATCATAAGAAATCAAAGTATCCTGGTCCTCTTCTATTCCTTTTTCTAAATTTATCTAGACATCTTTTTTGATTAACAATATTATAACAAATCATCGATTCATCTGGTATATAAATATATGATTCATTTACGAGTTTACTAGATCGATAATTTTCATTTTTTATGTTCAAAAATTACTATCGATACAATGTCACATTCAGTAAAGATTTATGATACATGTATAGGATGTACTCAATGTGTCCGAGCTTGTCCCACAGATGTATTAGAAATGATACCTTGGGATGGATGTAAAGCTAAGCAAATAGCTTCTGCCCCAAGAACAGAGGACTGTGTTGGTTGTAAGAGGTGTGAGTCTGCTTGTCCGACGGATTTCTTAAGTGTTCGGGTTTATTTAGGGCCTGAAACAACTCGAAGTATGGGTCTAGCTTATTGATACCTTTCAAAAAACACCACACGAATACGTTTTTTTACTGGCAAAAACCCGTGCTCAAAAAAAAAATACAAAATATTTTTTTGAGCACGGGCTTTTCTGGCCCAAGTGTATCTTATTTTTATGACGAATTATTTTCCTTGGTTAACAATAGTTGTAGTTTTCCCAATAGCCGCAGGTTCCTTAATTTTCTTATTCCCTCATAGGGGAAATAAGGTAATTAGGTGGTATAGCATTTGTATATGCTTAATCGATCTCCTTCTAACAACCTATGCATTTTGTTATCATTTCCAATTGGATGATCCACTAATTCAACTGACGGAGAATTATAAATGGATCAATTTTTTTGATTTTTACTGGAGATTGGGAATAGATGGACTCTCTATAGGACCTATTTTACTGACGGGATTTATAACTACTTTAGCCACTTTAGCGGCTCAGCCGGTTACTCGAGAATACCAATTATTCTATTTCCTGATGTTAGCAATGTATAGCGGTCAAATCGGACCATTTTCTTCTCGAGACATTTTACTTTTTTTCATCATGTGGGAATTGGAATTAATTCCCGTTTATCTACTTTTAGCCATGTGGGGGGGAAAGAAACGTTTGTATTCAGCTACAAAGTTTATTTTGTACACTGCAGGAGGTTCTATTTTTTTATTAATGGGAATTCTGGGGATCGGTTTATATGGTTCTAAGGAACCAACATTAAATTTTGAAACATTAACTAATCAATCGTATCCCGTGGCGCTAGAAATAATATTATATACGGCATTTCTTATTGCTTTTGCTGTCAAATCGCCGATTATACCCTTACATACATGGTTACCAGATACCCACGGAGAGGCACATTACAGCACTTGTATGCTTTTAGCCGGAATCTTATTAAAAATGGGAGCATATGGGTTGGTTCGAATTAATATGGAATTATTTTCCCACGCTCATTCAATATTTTGCCCCTGGTTAATGATATTAGGTTCTATTCAAATAATCTATGCCGCTTCAACATCTTTTGGTCAACGTAATTTAAAAAAAAGAATAGCTTATTCTTCGGTATCTCATATGGGTTTCATAATTCTAGGAATTGGTTCTATAAGTGATACTGGGCTCAACGGGGCCGTTTTACAAATAATATCTCATGGATTTATTGGCGCTGCCCTTTTTTTCTTGGCAGGAACTAGTTATGATAGACTACGTCTTCTTTATCTTGACGAAATGGGCGGAATGGCTATCCCAATGCCAAAAATATTCACGATTTTCACTATCTTATCGATGGCTTCTCTTGCATTGCCGGGCATGAGTGGTTTTGTTGCCGAATTGATAGTTTTTTTTGGAATAATTACTAGTCAAAAATATCTTTTCATGATGAAAATACTAATTACTTTTGTAACCGCAATTGGAATGATATTAACTCCTATTTATTTATTATCTATCTTACGGCAGATGTTCTATGGATACAAGTTTTTTAATACACCAAACTCTTATTTTTTTGATTCTGGGCCGAGAGAATTATTTATTTCGATTTCTATCCTTATACCCGTAATAGGTATTGGTATTTATCCAGATTTCATTTTTTCATTCTCGGTTGACAAGGTTGAAGCTATTCTAGCTAATTTTTGATAGAGCATTTTCATGAATAAATGAATCAAAAAGAGAAAAAACCTTATGAAAAAAAGAATATTTTTCTGTTAGATTCACTTAAAAAAATGGAAATTATAATCCAATATGTTTGTTGTTTGTGAGAACCCCTTGAATCATTACATTACTTGATTGAAAGGGTTCTCCACGATTTATGGAAAGTATATATTTATATGCTTTCCATATTTCTATTTTTATTTCTCAGGTTCTTTACTCATTGAAATTTAATTAGATGTAAATGAACCATAACTATGTAGTCCTATTCCTAATAGATTGATCCCCAAATAACATATCCAAATTATAAGAAATCCGATAGAGGCCACTATTGAAGAATTTACACCTTCAAATTTTTTATTTTTTCTAGTATGTAAATAAATCGCGAATATGGTCCAAGTAATAAAGGCCCAAGTTTCCTTTGGATCCCAATTCCAATAGGACCCCCATGCCTCGTTAGCCCATACTGCCCCTGAAAGAATACCTATCGTTAAAAACAGAAAACCCAGACTAATAATACGATAACCCCAACGATCCAATTGTTGAATAAATTGAGACCTATAATAATTTCGAGAAGAAAAAGATGTTTTTCGTAAAACATTGTTTCTTTCATTCATATTCATGTATTTTATTTCGACAAAATCAACAGATTTATTTAAAAAATCCAAATTCTTGGTAAAAGCAAGAATTTGGATGGCTTCTTGAAACGTAATGACTAAAATAGCTACTGATAATAATGATCCACATAAAAGAGCTGCATAGCCCAATATCATCATACTTACGTGCATCATTAGCCAATGGGATTGTAGAGCGGGTACTAATATTACAGATTGATGCATTTTGGTTAAAAGACCCGAAGTCGCAAAGCCTTGGGTAAAAATAACACTTGGTGCGATTATTGTACTTAAAAGGTTTTTCTCCTTTTTAAAACACGGAACCATATGAAAAATGGAAAAACCCCATGAAAGAAAGATTAGTGATTCATATAAATCACTAAATGGTAAATGGCCAGAAAAAAACCAACGAGTAATTAACAATCCCGTTACACAGAAAAAAGTTATTATCATGGCTTTTTTGGACAAATCATATAATCCTACGATTTCATTGACTAATAAGGTTATCAAATGAATTGAAATAACAATTGATATGACGGAAAACGATATATGAGTTAATATATGCTCTAAAGTTGAAAATATCATATCTATAATGAAAATAAATATCTATAATGAAAATAAAAAAGGTATAAATACTAGGAATAGAAATAGGGAATTGAATTCATTATAGGACTTCTTCTTTTCAAATTTTAATAAGATAGGATGCCATGCCGCTACTCGGACTCGAACCGAGATGCTCTAGCACTGCTTCCTAAGAGCAGCGTGTCTACCAATTTCACCATAGCGGCTTACTCGAAATCATAATAACCAACTCTTTAGTCAATCGTCGAGATTGAAAGAATCGTTTAAAGTGCACTATTTATTGAGTCCATTTCTTTACTAAACATTTAGTATAAATTGAGAATAAGAAGTAAATTTAAAATTTGTATTTATTCGAATATAAAAAATATGAAAAAATAATAATAGAACATTTGGATTTCTATATGAATTTCTATTATTATTATTTTTTTTTTTTTTTCATTTTTTTGGAATGTAGTGTTAAATTTGAAAACGAACACTGGAAATGAAAAAAAAAAAAAATTAGATTCTATATATTTAGAATCTATTATATCTATATATAATAGATTCTAAATATATGTTCCATATTCTAGACTAGTATTAGTATAAAATCAGTATTAAAGATTAAAGAATAAAGAATACTCTTTGAATCGAGCTAATTTATATTATTCCAAATACAACATTTTTATTTGTTACAAAAAAAACTTTTTGATTTACCTGTAAAAATGGATTGAGCTAATGAAAAGGCTTTCAATGCTGTCCAATATCCCTTTTTTTTCCAAAAATTTTTACGAATATTTTTTTTTGATATAGAAGTGCGTTTTTTTGGAACTGCCATACAATTAGGATAGTTTTTTTCTTACTATAGTTCGATGTGAAAGACATTTGTTCTGTAAATGAAAACGAATTATTCTGTAATTAGCCGTATGTCTTATTTATCTTAATTCCCTCTTTCTTTTTTTTCTATCTAAAGTAAAAACATTGAATATTATAAACCTTTTCCAAATATTTCATAGATAATAGATCTATATCTATGGATCTCTTTTTATTGTAATGTAAAAGAATCAATTAGTTCAAAAAGAAACTAATTTATATTGTTTTTATAATTTATATCAAAATAAACAAATGTTCTTCGTTTTGGTGTAATGATTTATCCCCACCGTCATTCTATAGATCAAAATTTTGATTTTATTTATTATTATGTAATTTCATTATTATTTATTAATAGTCATTTTTCTTAATATATATATATAAATGACTAACATAGTTATTTATATTACTTATAATATAATAATTAATATTACTAAATTACTAAAAATAATAAGATTTTTTTTTTTATTTTCACTAGGAATTTGGTTATTGGCCGATTTTGACTTTGTACTTTCCAATATTGGAACGATTGTGCAAAGATTAAGAACAATTAAGAATATAAAATTCGATTTATTTATCCACTTTTTATTAACCGAACCCCTTTACAAAAGAAATAAAACAAATGAATAAGAAACAAAATTCATCAAGAATCAAAATATTTTTTTATTCTTTATTTTTTTTGTATGGAATATATACATCAATATTCATGGATCATACCTTTCATCCCACTTCCAGTTCCTATTTTAATAGGGGTAGGCCTTCTACTTTTTCCTACGGCAACAAAAAACATTCGCCGTATGTGGGCTTTTCCTAGTATTTTATTGTTAACGATAGTTATGATTTTTTCGATCGATCTATCTATTCATCAAATCGAGAATAGTTCTATCTATCAATATGTATGGTCTTGGACTATAAATAATGATCTTTCTTTAGAGTTTGGCTACTTGATTGATTCACTTACTTCTATAATGTCAATATTAATCACTACTGTTGGGATTCTGGTTCTAATTTATAGTGATAGTTACATGTCTCATGATCAAGGCTATTTGAGATTTTTTACTTATCTGAGTTTTTTTAATACTTCAATGTTAGGGTTAGTTACTAGTTCAAATTTGATACAAGTTTATATTTTTTGGGAATTGGTTGGAATGTGTTCTTATCTATTAATAGGTTTTTGGTTCACACGTCCTATTGCGGCAAATGCTTGTCAAAAAGCGTTTGTAACTAATCGTGTGGGGGATTTTGGTTTATTATTAGGAATTTTAGGTTTTTATTGGATAACGGGTAGTTTGGAATTTCGGGATTTATTTCAAATATTCAACAACTTAATTTATAAGAATGAGGTGAATCTTTTTTTTGTTACTTTGTGCGCCCTCTTGTTATTTTGCGGATCAGTTGCGAAATCTGCCCAATTCCCTCTTCATGTATGGTTACCAGATGCTATGGAAGGTCCTACTCCTATTTCCGCTCTTATTCATGCTGCTACTATGGTAGCAGCAGGAATTTTTCTTGTAGCTCGACTTCTTCCTCTTTTCATAGTTATACCCCCCATAATGAGTGTAATAGCTTTGATAGGTATAATAACAGTAGTATTAGGAGCTACTTTAGCTATTGCTCAAAAAGATATTAAGAAAAATTTGGCCTATTCTACAATGTCTCAATTGGGTTATATGATGTTAGCTTTAGGTATGGGCTCTTATCGAGCCGCTTTATTTCATTTGATTACTCATGCTTACTCAAAAGCATTGTTATTTTTAGGATCTGGATCCATTATTCATTCAATGGAAGCTATTGTTGGATATTCTCCAGATAAAAGTCAAAATATGGTTCTTATGGGCGGTTTAACAAAACATGCCCCAATTACAAAAACCGCTTTTTTAATAGGTACACTTTCTCTTTGTGGTATTCCACCTTTTGCTTGTTTTTGGTCCAAGGATGAGATTCTAAATGATAGTTGGTTGTATTCACCAATTTTCGCAATAATAGCTTGTTCCACAGCAGGATTAACTGCATTTTATATGTTTCGAATCTATTTACTTGTTTTTGAAGGATATTTAAACGTTCATTTTCAAAATTTCAATGGAAAGAAAAATAGTTCTTTCTATTCAATATCTTTATGGGGCAAAGAAGAAAAAAAAAAATTAAAAAACAAAATTCATTTATTAGCTTTATTAACAACTAATAGTAATGAAAGGACTTCTTTTTTTCGGAAGAGGACATATTCACATCGAATTAATAGAAATGTCAAAAGCATAAGACGTCTTTTTCTTCATAGTACCTATTTTGGTACTAAAAACATTCCGTTTTTTTATCCTCATGAATCAGACAATACTATGCTATTTTCTATGCTTGTATTAGTACTATTTACTTTCTTCGTCGGGTCCATAGGAATTTCTTTCAGCCAAGAACCAATAGATTTGGATATTTTATCTAAATTGTTAATTCCGTCGATAGACCTTTTACATCAAAATTCAAAGAATTCTGTGGATTGGTATGAATTTTTTACAAATGCAACTTTTTCGGTGAGTATATCTTTTTTCGGAATATTTATAGCGTCTTTTTTCTATAAACCAGTTTTTTCATCTTTACAAAATTTGAACTTATTTAATTTATTTCAAAAAAGTGTTCCTCAAAAAATTATTGCTGATAAAATAATCAATGTTATATATGATTGGTCATATAATCGTGGTTATATAGATGCTTTTTTTGAAGTATCTTTAATTGCGAGTGTAAGAAAGGTAGCTAAATTCAATTATTTTTTTGATAGACAAGTAATTGATGGAATTCCAAATGGAATTGGGATTTCCAGTTTTTTTATAGGAGAGGCTATCAAATATGTGGGGGGGGGACGAATTTCTTCGTATATTTTCTTTTTTGTATTAATCTTTTTCGTAATTTGTTATTATATATTTATATAATATAATTATATAATAATGTACTACTATTCAACCTAAATTGAGATTATCCGCTAAGAATGAAAGCTTCGGGTAGATCAAGAAAACAGCAGTATCAGCTGCAACAGGAGTATATTAAAAATTCTTTTTGTTTTAAAAGATTCTATTCGAAATTATTTTGTCTTTTTTTATCTAGATTTAATAGATTCATGGGCGAATGACGGGAATTGAACCCGCGCATGGTGGATTCACAATCCACTGCCTTGATCCACTTGGCTACATCCGCC